TAAATATGAAACACACCGTAAAAAAATAAATATTTTTAGATAATGTTGAGGCAGAAAGGGACATATTCTTTTTTTAGAACAAAAAAAAAAGAATATCTACCGAATTTTTGTAAATTTCAATTTAAATTAGAGAGTTCGTCCACAATATAAGCGGAACTATATAGACATCTAATCATATATGTATTACCATTATGGAGTACAAATTACTATAAAGAATAAAGAAGGAGTTTTTAAAATGAGAGATCTAAAAACATATCTCTCCGTGGCACCAGTAGTAAGTACTCTCTGGTTCGGGTCTTTAGCGGGTCTATTGATAGAGATCAATCGTTTATTCCCAGATGCGTTGATATTCCCCTTTTTTTCATTCTAGTGATTAAGCCATTCTAGTTGTTAACCCGGGAAGGGGTGAAGAAGATTCGAGTTACAATCAAATATTTGTGACTAATCCTCTCCCCTTATCCTTTTTTTTTATTCTAATAAAAAAAAAGTTAGAAAAAGAAAAGCGAAAGAATAAAAGCGGATTCAACCTCAGTCAAACTCGGACTTGGGCCTAGGTTCCAATTAAATTAATAAACGAGTGCTAACGGAAATCAAAATTGGATGGCTAGCACAAAAATATAATACAAGATACTGAAATGAAAAATGAAATACTGTACTGATATTCTAAATTTTGAAATCCTTGTATTACTTATTATTACTATAATATGATTGGAACGAAATCTTTCATCATTTTAGCAACTTCTGCTTTTTTCGTTCCTTTTTTCTTTTCGTCATTTTGTTTTGGATCTGAAAATGAAATAGTTGCGTAAATCAAAAATACAAAGGAGGTTCATGGCCAAGGGTAAAGATGCCCGAGTAACGGTTATTTTGGAATGTACTAGTTGTGCTCGAAACATTTCTAATAAAGAATCAATGGGGATTTCCAGATATATTACTCAAAAGAATCGACACAATACACCTAGTCGACTGGAATTGAGAAAATTCTGTCCCTGTTGTTACAAACATACGATTCATGGGGAGATAAAGAAATAGATCCGTCTATGTGTAACCCTCCCATTCCAAGGAAAATGAAAAATGACATATAGAAAATAGATTTTTCTATTAAAAAAAAAAAAAATCCTATTTCAATCGGATCAAAAAAACCGATTTAGAATTAAGAAATAGGATTTTCGGGATAAGGAATAAACAAACCATGGATAAATCAAAGCGAATCCTTCTTAAATCCAAACGATCTTTTCGTAGGCGTTTGCCCCCGATTCAATCGGGGGATCGAATTGATTATAGAAACATGAGTTTAATTAGTCGGTTTATTAGTGAACAAGGAAAAATATTATCTAGACGAGTAAATAGATTGACTTTAAAACAGCAACGATTAATTACTATTGCTATAAAACAAGCTCGTATTTTATCTTTGTTACCTTTTCTTAATAATGAAAAACAATTTGAAAGAAGCGAGGCAATCGCTAGAACTCTTGGTCTTAGAACCAGAAATAAATAAGCTTACCTTTCAATTGAATAAAAATGAAAATATAAACGCTCAAAGTAGGATTTATTTTTTGTTCAAAAAATCCGAGAACCTAGATTTGATTTTCGTGTTGTAAGAAAAAAAAAAAATAATGAGGGAAGCAGAATCAATCTTTTTTTTTTATTGAGCATCTTTGTTCATTTTGACAATTTGATGATATTTATCATACTAATTTCTACTCTACCTTCCCGGCGTTCATTCTGCAGGGAACTCCATTTAAACTATTCCGATGGATTCTTTCCACTCTTCTTATTTTCTAATCTGATTTGAAATCATATAAAGACAATTCCTATTTAATATAGCGATTTGTGCAAGTATTTTACGATTAAGAAGCAACTGCTTCTTGTACAGATTGTGCATTAATTCACTATAATTATAGTATACTTTACTGTCTCGAACTACTGCATTTATTCGAGCGATCCATAAATGGCGAAAATCCCTTTTTTTCCTAACTCTATCCCGATAGGATGAAATCAAAGCTCTTAGTTTCTGTTGAGTAATAGTTCGAGTAAGTCTTGAATGAGCCCCTCGAAAACTTGATGCAAATAAACGCATTTTTGTTCTACGTCTCCGAGTTATATATCCTCGTTTAATTCTGGTCATTGAATAAAAAAACTTTGATGAATAACTAATTGATTTCTTTTCTTTCAGTTATTCCTTTCCTAGTCTATTAATAACAAAACGGATTTTTCCAATATATAAAAAAAAATTCCAATGGCTTTTGCTACTATAACCTTCCCGACCACTATTTTTTTTTCCTTTTTTGGGGAGGCATTTCATCTCATAATAAAAAATTGTATTGATATTGTGATACTAAGTATCAAAAAAACATAGTAAAGATAAATAAAAAAAATAGAAATGGATAAAGAAATAGTGGTTTCCATCGTTTCTATGGTTAGTTCTTAAACGGTGAGGTCCTCTCTATACACCGGAGCTCGTTCTTTTCTATTGTTAACTTGTACAGTTCACGTTCTTTGGCTCTACCCATAAATTATCGTTCTTTCACAATGAGATTTACCTATGCAGTAACGGTATTTAATTATGAAGATTCGCGGGGTAGCTAACCCTCTTAGTCCGTTTTTGCAAGAAGAAGGGTATAATATAATCCTTCTGTTAAATAGGATTTCCTCCGCGTAATGGATAAGCATTTATTACCAATGGGGAATTCTTTCTCATCTTAAATTGAAAATGGAGGTGATTGGATTTGCACCAATATAAACCATAAATTTGATACACAATAAAGAAAGGGTACGAGAAATCTTTTTTTTTTAGATAGTGAATGTAGCTCTTCCGTTCTATCCTATTCATTCACCGGTATTGATCACTGATACTGGAAAAATATTTCCCTTTCTTTTGTGCTAGTCTATGATCTGAACGAGTCGCACATACACCCTAGTACATGTTCCTCGACGCTGAGGACATCCCCGAAGGGCGGGCGATTTGGTGACATTTTTGATTGGCTGTCTTGTGTTTCTAATAAGTTGTTTAATAGTTGGCATGTTTAATCATATACTTAATGAATTGGTTTAGATCGATCCTAACCGGATGATTATGAATTAGTTCTAAATTCTATATTAATAATGAATAGTATTAATAATACTCGATTAATTAATAGAAAATATTTTATTAAACCCAGTAAGAAGATAAAATATCAAATTGGGGATTTGCATAAACTACCTTCTTTCTATTTTTTATTCAACGGCTACAAGATCAACAATTCCATGAGCTTGGGCTTCTGTTGCTGACATAAAAACATCCCTTTCCATGTCTTCGGATATAACCCATAAGGGTTTGCCTGTTCTTTGTACATAAACTCTTGTAATGCTTTCCCGCAACTTCAGTAGTTCTTCCGCTTCCAAGATAAATTCTCCCGTTTGGGCCTCATAAAAAGAACTAGCAGGTTGATGGATCATTACCCTGATGACTTAATAAATGATTTCTTTATCTCAATGATGAGTTAACGAGAAAAAAAAAAAATTGAAACAACCGTACAGGCATCTTTTGTGCATTGCATACGGCTTCACAATGGAATTCATTTTGACCTTCCATCCAAGGAATAGAAACTATAGGATCTATCCGACCCAGAGGAGTAAATGATCCAATAACCACCCTTCCTTTTATTTTGAAGTAATTTTAAAATACTATGATGGCTCCGTTGCTTTATTATTTGTCGTCTTTTATTCAGCAATCCCAAAGTTTCTTTTTTTTTTTTATTTATTTCTTAAAAAAATAAATAAAAAAAATTATTTATTTATTTGAATATTCTTTCATAACCGAAATATTGTTAAGAGTCTTCTGTTGTGAAAACAAAAAAGTTTGTTACGCTGAAAGAGGGGGCCCTCGATAGATCAAATAAAATAGGAAATACCCTTTATCTCATACTACTGTTTCGATACATAATCTTAAGGATTTAGAAAAAAAAAACAAAAGAATAAAAAAGGGTCTCATATCGAATTCAAAGTGCCATGCTATTATTACTTAATATTCAGTTTTTATATGGCGAAGGCATAGTTTTATTTTTTGTCTCAAATTTGACTAAAAAAAAGCAGTGGCGCCAAGCGTGAGGGAATGCTAGACGTTTGGTAATTTCTCCACCGACTAGAATAAAAGATCCCATTGAGGCGCCTAATCCCATGCATATTGTCTGTACATCAGGTCGCACAAATTGCATAGTATCATAAATAGCTACTCCGGGTATTACCCATCCGCCGGGAGAGTTTATAAATAAATACAGATCTTTGGTATCATCCTCTATACTCAGATATACCATAAGACCGATAAGTTGATTTGAGATCTCGCTATCAACCTCTTGGCCTAAAAAAAGTAATCTTTCTCGATAAAGTCGGTTGATTAGGAGAAAATTGTATACCTTAAGAACCGTACATGCACCTTTTGATGCATACGGTTCAACAAAAATTGCGAAAACAAAAAAGAATCAATGTTTAGATTCCCATCTTTTTTTTTTAGTTTAGCGGGATCTTTTTAACTTCTAATGAACGGGTCCTCCTTCCTTTTTTGAAGTGAAGAAAGATTCGTTTTGGCTCCTTTATCTATAATTTATACTATAAAAAAAAAACGAATTCATTCAATTTATTGACCTAACTTTTCATTGATGTATTCTTTCATCGAAATAAAATTGAAATTACGATGTAATTTTCTTGTTTCTGAATGGGCTTCTTCACTTCAATTCTTTTAGGTTTATGCTATACTCCGAGTAAAGATACGCCTGATTTGGATTTGCACATATAGGACAAATGCCTAAATACCATGTCTTTTTGCTACGACTTCTTTTTTTTTTCATTTATTTTTATGTTTTTTATACCAAATATTCAACGTATTCATCATATGACTCGATTGATTAGGAGTTTTAGATCACTGCTATTTATAACTAAAATATGATACAAGTAGTAATTATCGAATCCATATATTCAAAATTGGGTTTTTTCTAAACGGAGCCTCTATACTTCGTTTTATTGGTCCAACTAAGCAAACCATAAATTTTTCTAATTGATAAGATTAATCTGTATACCCCCTCAAAAAAAAAGATCTAATTACACTTCACGCTCCAAATTTTTGATAATTCAATCAATCTTTCTTGGGCGAAAGAGAGGATATCTCGATCGGGGGAGAGAATGGGGAAATCCCATATGACCCAATCTATCTGACAAGTCGCACTATACGTCAACCCAAGATGCATCTTCCTCTCCAGGACTTCGAAAAGGTACTTGTGGAACACCAATAGGCATAAAATGAAAGAAAAAAAAATAATTAAGTACTATAGCTCACTTTGATATGGAAGCGTAACCACAGGTTTATTGTCTTAATAAATAAGATTTCTCTTTATCAAATTTTAACTTTTTTTTATTATATTTTATATATAAATTGAATAAGTTCATAAAAAAGTAAGATAGAATAAATAAAGGAAAATTCTTTCGAATAGGTCTTTTTTTTTGTATGATGAATAAATCTGTATGCATTCACTCATAGAAAATAGGATCAACTCCGACTCACCATTGCGTATTGGTACTTATCGGGTATAGAATAGATCTGCTTCTTTTTGTTCCTACGAACCTAATTTTTCCATTATTACTAAAATAATAGACAAAATAGTAATCCTTTCTCTGAGATAATCCCCTGAAAGGGGGAGGTCCATAGCCTACTACTACTAGTTTTTTTTAGTGCAATAAAGTTACATAGTGTCTATTTTTCGTTGCTAAAGGGGTATTTCCATGGGTTTGCCTTGGTATCGTGTTCATACCGTCGTATTGAATGATCCCGGTCGTTTGCTTTCTGTTCATATAATGCATACAGCTCTAGTTGCTGGTTGGGCCGGTTCAATGGCTCTATACGAATTAGCAGTTTTTGATCCCTCAGATCCTGTTCTTGATCCAATGTGGAGACAAGGTATGTTCGTTATACCCTTCATGACTCGTTTAGGAATAACCAATTCGTGGGGCGGTTGGAGTATTACAGGAGGGACTATAACGAATCCGGGTATTTGGAGTTACGAAGGTGTAGCCGGAGCACATATTGTGTTTTCTGGCTTATGCTTCTTGGCAGCTATTTGGCATTGGGTGTATTGGGATCTAGAAATATTTTGTGATGAACGTACAGGAAAACCTTCTTTGGATTTACCGAAGATTTTTGGAATTCATTTATTTCTTGCAGGGGTGGCTTGCTTTAGTTTTGGTGCATTTCATGTAACAGGCTTATATGGTCCTGGAATATGGGTGTCCGATCCTTATGGATTAACCGGAAGGGTACAATCTGTTAATCCAGCGTGGGGTGTGGAAGGGTTTGATCCTTTTGTTCCGGGAGGAATAGCCTCTCATCATATTGCAGCAGGTACATTGGGTATATTAGCGGGCCTGTTCCATCTTAGTGTTCGTCCGCCCCAACGTCTATACAAAGGATTACGTATGGGAAATATTGAAACAGTCCTTTCCAGTAGTATTGCTGCTGTCTTTTTCGCAGCTTTTGTTGTTGCTGGAACTATGTGGTATGGTTCAGCAACTACCCCCATTGAATTATTTGGTCCTACTCGTTATCAATGGGATCAGGGATACTTCCAGCAAGAAATATATCGAAGAGTGGGTACTGGCCTAGCCGAAAATCAAAGTTTATCCCAAGCTTGGTCTAAAATTCCGGAAAAATTAGCTTTTTATGATTACATCGGCAATAATCCCGCAAAAGGTGGATTATTCAGAGCGGGCTCCATGGACAACGGAGATGGAATAGCTGTTGGGTGGTTAGGACACCCCATTTTTAAAGATAAAGAAGGGCATGAACTTTTTGTACGTCGTATGCCCACTTTTTTTGAAACATTTCCGGTTGTTTTGGTAGACGGAGACGGAATTGTTAGAGCTGATGTTCCTTTTCGAAGGGCAGAATCGAAGTATAGTGTTGAACAAGTAGGTGTAACTGTTGAGTTCTATGGCGGTGAACTCAATGGAATTAGTTATAGTGAGCCTGCTACTGTGAAAAAATATGCTAGACGTGCTCAATTGGGTGAAATTTTTGAATTAGATCGTGCTACTTTGAAATCCGATGGGGTTTTTCGTAGTAGTCCAAGGGGTTGGTTTACTTTTGGGCATGCTTCGTTTGCTTTGCTCTTCTTCTTCGGACACATTTGGCATGGTGCTAGAACCTTGTTCAGAGATGTCTTTGCTGGTATTGATCCAGATTTGGATGCGCAAGTAGAATTTGGTGCATTCCAAAAACTTGGAGATCCAACTACAAGAAGACAAGTAGTCTGATATAACATTGCTCGGTTATTTTTTGTCTTTATTTTTGTTATTTGACATAGATAGAATACCGGATAAATCTTGATTTGGATTGCTGCCTTTTTGTTTTTTTGACTTTTGTCTTGAACGTTATCCGGAAAAAATTCCCCAATAAATAGGTATGGAAGCTACAATTGTAAACCTAAATTAAATCTATGGAAGCATTGGTTTATACATTCCTTTTAGTCTCGACTCTAGGAATCATTTTTTTCGCTATCTTTTTTCGCGAACCACCTAAGGTTCCAACTAAAAAGATGAAATGATTTTTCATTATCTCAATTGAAGTAAAGTAAAGAGCCTCCCAATAGTAGGAGTCTCTTTACTTTACTTCAACTAGTCCCCATGTTCCTCGAATGGATCTCTTAGTTGTTGGGAGGGTTGCCCAAAAGCAGTATATAAGGCATACCCGGTAAAACTTACAAGTAAACCAGATATAGAGATGGCAACTAGAGTTGCTGTTTCCATTTTTATATAATTTCAAGACCACAATGGATCTATGATAAGATCATTTATTTACAATGGAATGGTATACAAAGTCAACAGATCTCAATCAATACAAAATAGAATTTATGGCTACACAAACAGTTGAGGATAGTTCTAGATCTGGTCCAAGACGAACGATTATAGGGGATTTACTGAAACCATTGAATTCGGAATATGGGAAAGTAGCTCCTGGTTGGGGAACTACTCCTTTGATGGGTGTTGCGATGGCTCTATTTGCGATATTTTTGTCTATTATTTTGGAGATTTATAATTCTTCCATTTTACTGGACGGAATTTCAATGAATTAGATTCAATTTACAAGAACCTCTAAATAACTGTTCAATAGAAATATTCTGGGTCTCTCGTTTTTATCCCACTCTTATTTGGTAGTTCGATCGTGGAATTTTTTTTTTTTATATCTATTTCCGGAATATGAGTGTGTGACTTGTTATAATGGATCCTATGGATACTACAGAAAAAAAAATCTGTCATCTTGATCAAAATGGTTTTATTTCGTTGGATATTAAGTCTAGTCTAGTATCTGGAGCACGCAATATATGAAATAAATTCAAAAATAGTCTAACTATGATTCATACTTATTAGACCTCGCGGCCGGAGTTCAAAAAAAGAGTTAGAAGTGATAAATCAACAATTTTTTTTTTATTATTAAAGACGTTTCTTTGCATTTATTATTTTCATTATAAAAAATAATTGAATAAGCGATGAACCAAAGGTTCTTACTCAGAGAATTTTTGAACTTTTTTCTTTTGTTTTGGAAGGTTTTATTCACTCATCGTGGTTCTAGTATGAATCTGTGGTTTTAATTGATTCATAGGGTCTTAACAAGAGAATTCCTATCAATAAATAATAAAGAAAACAAGAGTAAAGTCTCATTACACACAAATAAAAATGGGGAAATAGAAGATTCAAGAGGCCCGTAATGATCCATAATATAAACACGAATGAGCCGACTTGATATTTTAGCATTATAACTACAAAGAAAAAAGAATATTTTGTTCTTTCGTATTTTGAGAAAAAATTGACTCAATCATAATCATAGGATTCAAAAGTTTTCAATTTTTTATTACAAATATCTGTTACAACCAGTATTTTGATGTTTTTGTTTGAGCCGTACGAGATGAAATTCTTATATACGGTTCTCAGAGGGGGAGAACCCTCGGTTTACCTATCTCAATAAAGTGTATGATTGGTTTGAAGAACGTCTTGAAATTCAGGCGATTGCAGATGATATAACTAGTAAATACGTTCCCCCTCATGTAAACATATTTTATTGTCTAGGAGGAATTACGCTTACTTGTTTTTTAGTACAAGTAGCTACCGGGTTTGCTATGACTTTTTACTATCGTCCAACTGTTACTGAGGCTTTTGCTTCTGTTCAATATATAATGACTGAAGCTAATTTTGGTTGGTTAATACGATCAGTTCATCGCTGGTCGGCAAGTATGATGGTACTAATGATGATCCTGCACGTATTTCGCGTGTATCTCACTGGTGGCTTTAAAAAACCTCGCGAATTGACTTGGGTTACAGGTGTGGTTCTGGCTGTATTGACGGCATCCTTTGGTGTAACTGGTTATTCCTTACCTTGGGACCAAATTGGTTATTGGGCTGTAAAAATTGTAACAGGTGTACCGGAAGCTATTCCTGTAATAGGATCGCCCTTGGTAGAGTTATTACGCGGAAGTACTAGTGTCGGACAATCCACTTTGACTCGGTTTTATAGTTTACACACTTTTGTCTTACCTCTTCTTACTGCCGTATTTATGTTAATGCACTTCTCAATGATACGTAAGCAAGGCATTTCTGGTCCGTTATAGAGAATATAAATCATAGAGATTTCTCATTAGTTATTTATTACTGGGGGGAGAAAGAATAGTATTTCATTGCTAGAAATATGTATTATTGAAAAAATAAGACATGTATTTGGATATTTTCCTTCAACTCCAAAAGATAGTATTTTTTATTTGACACTATCTAATTGAAGTGAATTCTTGTAAGAGAAAATGGATTATGGGAGTGTGTGACTTGAACTATTGATTGGGCCGTGCAGATATATGACTTTTTTCTTTCACATTATCTGCCACATTGAAATTTACAATCAAATGTGTTTTTGTTCCAACCACCGTATAAACTCTATACAGAGGATAGGCTGGTTCGTTTGAAAATCATTTTTTCTATGATCAGACTT